TTCTTTTGACCCGATTTTTTTTTCCTCCTTTTCATTCAGGAAAGACAAGAAAATTTCAGGGTAGCAAACGTTCTCTAGAATTTCGCTTAAATTCGAACCCATAGCTGATGATAGAACTAGAATAGAGATTTTCTGTTTCCTACTTACACGAGCCCATATCTTTGTTTTTCGATCAATCTCTAACTCTAATCTTCCTCCCCAATCTGATATTATTGTGCCAGTATAGACCGAAATCCCGTTATGGTTCAATTCTGACCGATAATAGATACCAGGGCTTTGCAATATTTGATTGATTACAATTCTGTATATTCCATTTACTATAAAAGTTCCCAGGGAATTCATTAGAGGAATGTTTCCAAGAAAAAGAATTTGTTCTTGGATATCCCGACTGTTTTTCCAAATTAATCCCGCGGATATATATAATTCAGAGGAATATGTAATTGATTCATATACAGCATCTTTTTCTTTTATCGAGGGTTCTACCAATTGATATGTTTCCACAAATAATTGAAATTCGATTTCTTGATCTGTATCTTCAATTTTTGGAAACTTCAAAAGTTCTTCTGTTAAGCCCCGATCAATGAATCTACAAAACCCTTCAAATTGTATTTGATTCAGTCCGGGTAGTGTCGATATTCCTTCATTTCCAACCCCAAGCATTTTCAATTTCCCCATTTATTTTATAGAAAATATACCACGATTTGCTGTCATTCTTCATCGAATCACATGAATAGATTTAGCAATAATGGAATCTCTGTTCTTTTTACTTTACTGAATCACATGAAATTTTACCTAACTCCGTCTATGAAATACCTATTCTGAAAGGAGGAAAAAGAGGAATAGGAATAAATAGAATTTTATACTCAAATTTACTCAAATTGGAGCAATAAAACAAACAGATAGAATCTAACTTGTAAGATAAATGGAAACAAAGTGATAAATTTCACCTAGACTCGGGGTATTTTAAAGAATCTCAAAACAAAAAATGAATTCTATTTCTACTATATATTATGATATTACATATTCCAATTCGATTGGATACCCCAAAAAAATGAATTCGGGATTTGCTCGGCTCGATGAGATAAAGATAGAATCTAATAATCAGAAACAATATAGAATTGATTTTTTTAGCACTTTACCTTTTCAATTGTTCAAAAAAGAATTTTAATTCACAAAGAAGAGAGATATTTTTACCTACTTTTTTTAGAATTTGAGAATACGATTGCAGTGCGTAAAAAGACTTGGATTTCTTAAACATGCATAGATCTAACTCCAGCTATAGCTATCTAGATATGTCTCTTACTTTATTGCAGTCATATTTCTTCGGGACAGCGCGCATGTCGTGTTAATTTCTTTTTTTTATTCAATCTATTTAACGAAAAATTGGCAAAAAAATGGAAGCACGAGAATTTCTTGAGAATTCCCTATAGTATAGGTATCATATACGAATAAGATACCCGATTAGATAATATCTGTGTAACAATCAAAATTTATGTTCTGGGGTTGACAGATATTAACAGTTGCTGTTATAATTGAAATAGAGAATGTATCAATTTCGATTTTTTATCTCATTAAGAAAAAACCATTTTAGATTCAGATTCAATAATTATTCAGGAATTTGTAGTTAAGGGTTGCTATTTGATTTGTCCCGAAATTTTTGCTTTTGTGACTGAAAGCTATACGTTTGTTTTTTTCAATAGAACAATAGAAAAAGGAAGAAGATCCCTTTGCAAAGGGGGATTAAAGAAAACGGAATTTAAGATACAAACACATCAAAAAAAGAAGTTTAGAACACCTTCCCTTTTTGTTTGGTTTTTTGAGGGACGGGGTATTCTCATATATTTGTATCATTTTGGCGGCATGGCCGAGTGGTAAGGCGGGGGACTGCAAATCCTTTTTCCCCAGTTCAAATCCGGGTGTCGCCTGATAGACAAGAGAATTAAAATAGTTTATTTCGTTTTGTTGATAGAAAACTTTCTATTTTTTTTTTTCCAACGGAAGCAAGTGTGGGAAAAGGACTCTTGAGACTTGTTTGATTCAAAATTCTAAGCATCGGGAGGTTTGTTCTCTAAGATTCTGTAAATCTTTTCGTCTCGGATTCAATGAAAAATTCATTCTAGTAGTGAAAAGGAATCGATAAATCTTGAAATGATAGTCCAATCACTCCACTACTACTGTAGTGTTCGTCTACTGATTAGGTCTTGAATAAGATTGGATAAGGATAGGTCGGACGAGAAAAATAGAATTCCATTTTTAGTTTAGTTGGGGAAGGGGTTGAAGAAAAACCTTGTATACAGACTCATGTAAAGTATATGAGTGCTTCCGCATTTATTCAATATTCGTTAGATTAATAAAATTGAATATCTAATTAGATTTCTTTTTTCTATTTATTTAAATTTTTAATAGTTCTAAATTTTCTCTAATTTTCTATTAAGATTCTTCATTTTTATTATTAAATTAATATTTTAATATTTTTATTTAATATATTATTTCATTTTAATCCAAGAATCTCAATTCTATATTCCATTATAATAAAAATGAGATTCTTTCTTTTCGGTAACTTCTAGTCAAAGAATTTCAGAGGCTGTTTTCCGATTGTTTTAGAGAACGAATCGGGAGACGGTAAGGATTAGATCAAATGGAAATAAGAGATGCAAATAAGAGTATGAGTATGCAAAGTAATCTATCTTGATTCTATATTTTTGACTTTTGAGTTAATTAAACGGGGGGCAAAATAAAACATAGGTCTTTTTATTCCTACCTGTTACTAAGATGAATTCCCTTAATACTTCAAAAGATATCTCTGGATATTTTTTCTTTATGCTTAATCTTTTTTTATTCTACTAGAAATCAGATAAGAACTTGTTAGATGTTCTAATTGGATTTATTGGATTGTTTCGTCAATGGTGTTATCCCAGAATCTTTTTTTGACTCTGTACCAGCGATTCCACTATTATTATAAAATTTATAGTGAAAAAGAAATAAAAAAAAAAAAAAAAAAAGAACATAATACAAGATAAAATAATACAAGAAAAATGAGTAAAAAATAATGAAATAATTCCTTCATATTGATAGAGATAGGAGACAAAATTTACATGGATATAGTAAGTCTTGCTTGGGCTGCCTTAATGGTAGTTTTTACATTTTCCCTTTCCCTTGTAGTATGGGGAAGAAGTGGACTCTAAAGGTACTACTAATTGAGTTAAGGGATCAAACTGTATCAATTGTTTTATAGCTGGGTTCTGAAATTTTTTAACTATTGAATTTAGTTATTTTATTCATTTTATTATTAATACTAATTAATGAAATGCAATTCTATCTGCATTTTGGAATTCTATTGTATTCCAGTGGTGTAATGTATTCTATGTATAATATTGAAAATACTCTTTAAATCAAACAAATATTTGAATTGTTACCATCTTCGTATTTTGAAAGTCAAGGGAGTACAAATAATAGGAAATTGATTCCTATTCTAACCAAATTCTTTCTAAGATTTCTATTTCGATGAACTGGTTACCACCAATCTTTTCGAAATATGAAAAACTTTTTCATAGAACTCCCGGATCATCTGTCAATTAATTAATCAATTGATTTTTCAGAATGCTAAAAAGATTACTTTATTTATCATATTTATTAAAAAATATGATACCGAATAGGATACCGGGATTCTGAAAAGAATCAGAAATAAAAAAATTCAAATCAGAAGAATAAGAGTTGCTTTTTGATTATTTCAGATTGATTGGAACCAATACAAATAAAATAGATTAGCTGAAACAAAGAAAAAATGTGGACGCTATGTTATGTACATTCCATATATAGAATGGAAATTCTATATATGTTATGTACATTCCATATATAGAATGGAAATTCTATATATGTTATGTACATTCCATATATAGAATGGAAATTCTATATCGATATCTATAGATAGTATGAATATGAAAATCAATATTTAAAGATTGGTACATATTAAACCTCTATTTTTATAGAATAAATAAAACATAGAGTAAAACTTTATACACTACAATAATAGATAGTATAGTAGAAAGAAATAGATTTGATTTCTTTCTACTATATGGATTTCATAGAATTCTGCTGATTGTAGTCTGATCATTTCATTTAAAACGAAGACCCGAAATTGAAATCCTTTTTTCATTTTTTTCATTCAATCAAATCATTGTCATTGCGTTGATAATAAATCAGAATTCATGTTTAAGTCAAATTTTAAATTAGTCACTTTGACTTACCGTTTTTACGTAAATTATAAGTAAAAAGGCAGTAGGAACTAGAATGAAGAGTGCAGTAGCTATAAATGCGAGAATATTTACTTCCATAATCTCTATGTTTTCTTTCTCTTTTTTTTCTAAAAAATACTTTGGGATTTAATCCCATAGAAATGATAAATCTTTCGTCGATAAATTCAATGATATAAATTTTATCTCGATGATATCAAATCGGATCAATATCACGAATAACAATATCTGAGCTATCAAATCGATTCATCGTCGAGAATTAAATAGTATAACATAGGAAGATCTTTTATCCATACCAAATCAAAAAAATCACTTTCTGATGCAATCAAAAATCCCTTTTCCTTTTTTCTTTCTTCGAAAGAAAGAAAAAAAAGGGGGATCCCGTTTAGAAATGAGATTTTTTTGTTATTTTTATTCCCTTTCACACACGAAATCAATTGAGATTTTTTTTTTCATTGGATTTGTATCCATCGGGACTGACGGGGCTCGAACCCGCAGCTTCCGCCTTGACAGGGCGGTGCTCTGACCAATTGAACTACAATCCCAGGAAAAAATAGTATATCATACATATTCTTACAATTTCATTCAAACCTTTTCTTTTTCTATTTGAGATTCGAATCGTTGTACTGTAACTGAAAAAAGAGGCGGACTCTTTTATATATTGATATTTATATGGGTCTGCACTTTAGCGAGATCGACACGGATTACTCGTAATCCGTTCGTTATTGCCAAATCAATTGAAAATGAATCAATGAAACAAAAAAAAGACTCTTTTTTTTTTTTTTACTTTAATCCTTTCCTTAGACTTTATACTTACGGATCCTGTAAGGAATTTAGCAAAATCCGAATTTGTGGAAAAAATATGTAATACGGAAAAAAGAAATAGCACTAGGGATGTATGAGATTTTTATTCTTCCGTATCCGAGCCCATCGGTCATTTTCAGAGAACAACAAATGGGTTATATCATTTCATGGTGGATCAGCAAATTTTTGGGCCGAGCTGGATTTGAACCAGCGTAGACATATTGCCAACGAATTTACAGTCCGTCCCCATTAACCGCTCGGGCATCGACCCAGGAAGAATCAATTTCAGTCTTTATTGATAATCCCTGATCAATTTCCTTTCGTAGTATCCTACCCCCAGGGGAAGTCGAATCCCCGTTGCCTCCTTGAAAGAGAGATGTCCTAAACCACTAGACGATGGGGGCATACTTGCCCGACCGCCATTATACTATGTTCATAGTATGAACAGTTTTTTGAAATTGTCAATATAATGGAATGATATGATTCGATCAGAAGGATCTTTCCAGCTTTCAGAATTCCATAAAATTTTTTGATTCATCATTTAAATTTCGAAATTGTTCATTCCCATCACCAATCTATAATAAAAAAAAATAGAAAAAAGATAAGTAATGCGAAAGAAAACAAAAGAAAGAGAGAATCCTTTCTGGGAATGATTGATTTGTTGGAAGAGGCGAGGCATTAAAACCTCATTTCTTTCACTTTCATTCAGTGTTAAGAAGATTTGATAGGTATATTTCTATCTCACATTAAGCCGGGAAAAAACGAGAAGAAATCCGGAAATGGGGTAAAAAGGATAGGGATCAATAAGTTATTGAAAGTTTTTTTTGTCAATTCGAATCGGTTTTGAAAAAATTCATTCCATTTAGATTTATCAAATCTAATATAAATCATTTTTTAACTATACTCTATTCACTAGGTAAATCCAATTTCTTGTTCCTTAATGAGTTGCTATGTACAAAAAATAGATCTATGTACATCTATTCTAATCTTATTTATATATATAATAAGTATATGCAGTAACAAATAGATGTACTAAACTCATATTGGCTGGTTCTTTATTCAGGAATTGAATCAAATGAGGCCCCTTTAACTCAGTGTGGTAGAGTAACGCCATGGTAAGGCGTAAGTCATCGGTTCAAATCCGATAAGGGGCTTTTGACTTTTTTCATAAAATACTAAGAGCGGTATTCCTATTTGAAGGAAGAATAGAGATATTCTTGATATTTGTAAGAAGTTTCCGTTTGTAAATAAAATAAAAAAAAAAACTAAGGAATAGTATAATTTCATTAAAAAATTGGAATTCTTAATTTTAATAAGTTATTGTTATCATTCTAATGAATTCGAATATAGTAAACTAATTCTAGTTAGAAAGTGAATTATTCTTATTTCTCGAAATATATTAATTTAATTATATATATTTTAGAATGTGATATCTCTTTTAATTGTCAGATATTCCTATTTTCTATTATTCCAATCAAAAAAAATGGGAAAGATTCTAAAAAAAAAGTAAGTGGACCTAACCCATTGAATCATAACTATATCTACTATTCTGATATTTAAATTCGATAGAAATGAAATTCGAACAGTGGATCTTTTTTTCGTTTTTAATACCTCTTTGGTTTGGACTCCGCAAGAATCTGTCGATATTTCTAAATCTTATTGTTCCTAGAGGTTCTATAGGAATAAATTGCTACTCCCCTCCTCCACGAAGAAGGGCTTATTCTATTCTAAGTTCCAACATACAAGTCATTTGACTTTAAAATATATTTTTTGCGAATATCAGAAAAGAGAAAATCACATTTCTATTATTTCTTTAAAATATTCTTTAACTATAGAAATAAGAAATAATAGAAAAATCTATCAAATTATGACTTTGCGTATCAAAGATTTTCTTTTCATATCTATGCATACGAGATTTTTACGGCAATTAATGGATGCGAAAACGAAACTTTCACTTAAGAATCTATTATTATTAAATAAATTCCATACAATATTAAAGAAAGAATATGACAGATAGATAAAAAAGGAAATAGAAAAAAAGATTCGAATTTCTTACCTCGATCTGCAAACAAAAAAGTATACTTTGGAGTTTTTTTAATCTGAAAGAAAGGAAAATAGAACAAAGAAGACAATAAAAGAAATAAATGTAAAATAGTGGAAAATAGAAAGTAAAAATATGATCCTCTAGTAGTTTCCTAGACATAGAAATTAGAAGAATATATAAAACGATTTTTTTTATTTCACGAACAAGATTTAAGAATAAGATTATTTGGTAAAAGGAGAGTAGTATGTCTGGGGATCTACTGGGAACGAGAGTTCGAAAAGGGATCATTTGTTTCTTGAACAGTTCTTTAAATTTTAAAGAAATTATTTATCGGATTTACGAGTCATAAGACAATTCCTGATTCATGGCTTAGGGGATTTTTAAGAATAGAAAGGAATA